TAGAGTGCCTGAATAAAGGACCCTTTTGATGAGAGGGAAAATATAGAACTTTTCTATCTCTATAAAAAATGTGAAAAATATGAAATTGCTAAATTATATTTAATAGATTTAAACTATCTCCTAAAGTATCAAAAACTTTTGTACCTTTATACTAAAATATAAAAAGATAAGCTAATTAAGCTAATGGACTCATACCCCATTTATAAAGGTTTACCCCTTTTCTTTTTAATAAATAATTTTTATAAATATATTTTCTATACCTCAATAATAATAGGAAGACTAATTTCTATTTCTTCATCATCATGAATAATGGCTTGAATAGGATTAGAATTAAATTTAATATCCATTTTACCTTTAATAAAAATCCCGAAACACAAAGATTCTTCAGAATCAACCATTAAATATTTTATTATTCAAGCTATTGCTTCTACACTAATATTATTTTCTATCATTATAATAACTAATTTAAGAAACTCAAAATTTTCATTTTTCTTTATAAATAATTTAAATATAGTTACAACTTCAGCAATTCTTATAAAAATAGGAGCAGCCCCTTTCCATTTTTGAGTGCCTGAAGTAACAATAGGCCTTTCATGAAAAATAGTATATATCGTTTTAACTTGACAAAAACTAGCACCAATAATTTTAATAGCCTATACTATTTCCAACAACATTATTTTTATCAACATTTTTATTATTCTATCTTCTATAATAGGAAGAATTTTAGGAATAAACCAAACTTATTTAAAAAAATTAATAGCATACTCTTCAATTAATCATATTGGATGAATAATCTCCTCCTTATTTTGTTCTTATAAAACATGATTAATCTATTATTCCATTTATTGTATTATAAATTTAAATATTATTATCCTATTAAATAACTATAAAATATACTCAACTTATCAAATAATAAATTTTATATCTAAAAATAAAATAATAAAAATATTAGTTATAATAAACTTTTTATCTTTAGGAGGTTTACCTCCCTTCCTTGGATTTTTACCAAAATGACTAACTATTAATAATCTAATTAATAATAATTATTATACAATCACATTTATTTTAATTATATTTTCATTAATCTCATTATATTTTTATCTTCGTATTACTTTCTCAAGACTTATATTATACTCAAATGAAAATATTATTAATATACATCAACCAATTAATTTTTATATAATAATAATAAATAAAATAAATATTTTAAGAATAATTTTTTATCCTTTATTATATTTATCTATATAAAAGAATTTAAGTTAAATTAAAACTATTAACCTTCAAAGTTAATTTTAGGGTGGGCACCTCTAATTCTTATCTTTTTCTTATCTTATTCTTATTCTTCTTTTTATTTTAAAGTATTTTTAATTTTTAATTTTTAATTATATTTTTATTTAATTTTAATTAATTTTTATTTGATTATTATTTAATTTTTTCTCTTAAATACTATTTAAATACCCTAAATTATAATACAAAATGTATACCTTTAAATTTGCAATTTAAAATCATTATATTGAATACATAATTTTTAAATATAATTAAAATTAAATTTAAATTAATAAAATAATAAAAATGGTAAAAGAAAAATTTTTCATAAATAAATTTACAATTTATCGCTTTAATCAGCCATTTTACCTATCGAATAAATGATTTTACTCTACCAATCATAAAGATATTGGAACTTTATATTTCATTTTTGGGGCTTGATCAGGAATAGTGGGTACTTCTTTAAGAATACTAATTCGTACAGAACTAGGTACTCCTGGATCTCTTATTGGAGATGACCAAATTTATAATACTATCGTAACTGCTCATGCTTTTATTATAATTTTCTTTATAGTTATACCTATCATAATTGGGGGATTTGGTAACTGATTAATCCCTTTAATACTAGGAGCACCTGATATAGCTTTCCCACGTTTAAACAATATAAGATTTTGATTACTACCTCCATCTTTAACACTTCTTCTATTAAGAAGAATTATTGACAAAGGAGCAGGAACAGGATGAACAGTTTACCCGCCTTTAGCATCAAATGTCTCTCATGAAGGAGCATCTGTAGACTTTGCTATTTTCAGTTTACATATAGCAGGAATTTCTAGAATTTTAGGAGCAATAAACTTTATTAGAACAATTTTAAATATATATCCTTCAGGAATAAAATTAGATCGTTTAACTCTATTCACTTGAGCAGTAAAAATTACAGCTATTTTATTACTTCTATCCCTCCCAGTTTTAGCAGGAGCAATTACGATACTTTTAACTGATCGAAATATTAATACTACTTTTTTCGACCCTGCTGGAGGAGGAGACCCTATTTTATACCAACATTTATTTTGATTTTTTGGACACCCTGAAGTATATATTTTAATTCTACCAGGATTTGGGATAATCTCCCATATTATTAGACAAGAAAGAGGTAAAAAAGAAGCTTTTGGTGTTCTAGGAATAATTTATGCCATAATAGCTATTGGACTCCTAGGGTTTGTAGTTTGAGCACATCATATATTTACAGTTGGAATAGACGTAGATACACGCGCCTATTTTACTTCAGCTACTATAATTATTGCAGTACCCACTGGTATTAAAATTTTTAGATGACTTGCAACCTATCATGGAGCTCAAATCAATTTAAATCCTTCATCAATATGAGCTATTGGTTTTATTTTTCTTTTTACTATAGGAGGGTTAACTGGAGTAATTTTGGCTAATTCTTCTATTGATATTATTCTCCATGATACTTATTATGTAGTAGCACACTTCCACTATGTTTTATCAATAGGAGCAGTATTTGCTATTTTAGCAGGAATTATCCAATGATTCCCTCTATTCACAGGCGTTACTCTTAATAATAAGTACTTAAAAACTCAATTTATAACTATATTTGTTGGAGTAAATTTAACTTTCTTTCCTCAACATTTTTTAGGATTAAGTGGTATACCACGACGATACTCTGATTATCCTGATGCATATTTTATATGAAATATTATCTCATCAATTGGTAGAATAATTTCTTTAATAAGAGTAATTTATCTTATATTTATTATTTGAGAAGCTTTTTCAATAAAACGAACAAATCTTTCAGCTTTAAATTTATCAACATCTATCGAATGATTACAATACTTTCCCCCAGCAGAACACAGTTATGATGAATTACCAATAATTACTAACTAAATTTCTAAAATGGCAGAATAGTGCAATGGATTTAAGCTCCAAATATAAAGTTTATACTTTTTTTAGAAATCTCTACATGAAATACAATTCTTCTTCAAGATAGCGCTTCACCTTTAATAGAACAACTAATATTATTCCATGATCATACATTACTAATCCTTATTATTATTACTATTTTAGTAAGACAAATATTAATTTCAATAATTTTTAATAAATATACACACCGTTTTCTTCTTGACGGTCAATTAATTGAAACAATTTGAACGATTCTTCCCGCTTTTATTCTAATTCTTATTGCCCTTCCATCTTTACGTCTTCTCTATATTATAGATGAAATTTTTAACCCATTAATAACTGTAAAAAGATTAGGGCATCAATGATATTGATCCTATGAATACTCTGATTACAAAAATATTGAATTTGACTCTTATATACTTCCAACTTTAGAATTAAAACCTTATCAATTTCGTCTTTTAGATGTAAATAACCGTCTAACTATCCCTTTTAATACACAAATTCGAATAATCACTACATCAGCTGATGTAATTCATTCATGAACAATCCCTTCTCTAGGAGTTAAAATTGATAGAACCCCTGGACGACTAAATCAAACCAGATTTAATATTAATCGAACAGGTTTATTTTTTGGACAATGTTCTGAAATTTGTGGAGCTAACCATAGATTTATGCCAATTGTAATTGAAAGAATCCCCACTAAAAGATTTATTAATTGAATTAACTCATTTAATTCATTAGATGGCTGAAAGCAAGCATTGGTCTCTTAAACCACTTTATAGTAATATAGCAATTACTTCTAATGAAAAATTTAGTTAATCTATAACGTTAGCCTGTCACGCTAAAATTGTTTCTTAAAACAATTTTTAATTCCTCAAATATCTCCAATAAACTGAATAATTTTATTTATATTATTTAGCTTTATCTTTATTTTATCTATAATTATTAATTATTTTAGCTTTTACTATTTTTCATCCCCCCCTAAAAAAAATTATTTAATAAGTAATATAGTTAACTGAAAATGATAGCTAACCTTTTTTCATCATTTGACCCTTCAACTTTCACAATTCTTAATTTAAACTGAATAAGATCAATAATTATATTTGTTCTAATTCCTCCTATATTTTGATTAATTCCTTCCCGCTGAAGGTTCTTATGAATTAAAATTATTAATTTATTATATCAAGAATTTAAAATTTTACTAAAATCAAAAACAATAAAAGGAAGAAGGTTAATCTTTATTAGTTTATTCACAATAATTTTATTCAATAATTTTTTAGGTCTCTTCCCTTATATTTTTACTGCTTCAAGACATATAAGATTCACTCTTACTTTAAGACTCCCTCTTTGACTAAGATTTATAATTTTTGGTTGATTTAATAATAGCATCCATATATTAGCACATTTAGTGCCTCAGGGAGCCCCTAAAGTTTTACTACCTTTCTTAGTTCTAATTGAAACAATTAGAAACCTAATTCGCCCAGGTGCATTAGCAGTCCGACTAACTGCCAATATAATCGCTGGACATCTTCTTTTAACTTTATTAGGAAACTCAGGATCAAATTTAACGATTATTTCATTAAATTTACTTCTAATTGTACAACTTTTATTTCTAATATTAGAATTTGCAGTCTCTATTATCCAATCATATGTATTTTCAATTTTAGCAACTTTATACTCTAGAGAAACATCTTAATGATAAAAAATCACCCATTTCATCTTGTAGATAAAAGTCCTTGACCCCTACTAGGTTCTCTAAGAACTTTCACATTATTAATAGGATTAATTAAATGATTCCATTATAGAAATTGAGATTTACTACTAATAGGAGTAATCTCCACAAAATTAATTATATTTCAATGATGACGAGATGTTGTTCGAGAAAGAACTTATCAAGGATTACATACAATAAAAGTTACTAAAAATTTACGTTTAGGTATAATTTTATTTATTACCTCAGAAGTATTTTTCTTCTTTGCATTTTTTTGAGCTTTTTTTCATTCAAGATTATCGCCTAGAATTGAACTTGGAATAAATTGACCCCCAAAAGGAATTAAACCCTTCAATCCCTTAGAAATTCCTTTATTAAATACATTAATTTTATTAACTTCAGGAGTTACAATTACTTGAGCTCATCATAGACTAATAGAAAATAATTATACACAAACACTACAAAGTTTAACACTAACAGTGTTTTTAGGATACTATTTTACCTTTCTTCAGGGATTTGAGTATATAGAAGCCTCATTTTCAACATCAGACAGAGTATATGGTACAACCTTTTTTATAACTACAGGATTACATGGTCTTCATGTAATTATTGGTTCGACTTTTTTACTAATTTGTTTAGCTCGACTTTACTCAAATCATTTTTCATCTAATCATCATTTCGGGGTTGAAGCTGCAGCTTGATACTGACATTTCGTTGATGTAGTTTGATTATTCTTATATCTTTCTATTTATTGATGAGGAGGCTAATAATACTCAATACTAAAAAAACAATTAATTTATATAATATATCTTATTATATTTGACTTCCAATCAAAAAATCTAACTCAAATTAGTATAAATAATAATTATTATATATTTTCAATTTATTATTATCATAGTGATTGCTATAATCATAATTTTTTTATTAAACTTACTATCAAAGAAATCTTTCAATGATCGTGAAAAAAATAGCCCATTTGAATGTGGATTTGATCCTAAAAATTTAGCTCGCTTACCTTTTTCTTTACATTTTTTCTTAATTGCTATTATTTTTATTATTTTTGATATCGAACTAACCCTTCTTCTTCCCATAATTTTGATTAGTAAAATCTCTAATTTTTTAATTTTAATAAGATCAATAAGAATTTTTATTATAATTATTTTATATGGCCTTTATCATGAAACATACCAAGGAGCATTAAATTGAATTCAATAGAACCAAGGATAATAGTTTACTAAAACATTTAATTTGCATTTAAAAGATATCATTTTAAAATGATTTATCTTTAGTAAGAAGCAATTTATGCATTTAGTTTCGACCTAAAAATATTGATATTAATTAAATATCCTTACTTATTAGTTAAAACCAAAAAGAGGTATATCACTGTTAATGATAATATTGAATAAAATACTAAAATTCTAACTAAAGAATTAAGAAATTCAAGAAATAGCTTCTAACTTTTTTCTTAAGCGGAGAATCCCCGTTTTTAATTCAAATTTATATAGTTTAAAGAAAACATTACACTTTCACTGTAAAAATATATAAATATTATAAATATTTAAAAGTAAATATTTACTTCCTTAGTAACTTCAATACTATGCTCTGTATAAGCTACTTAAATAAACTATAAATAATAAAATAAATAATCTTAAAAAATTAAAAAAAATAAATAATTTTAAATGATTATAAGAAAGCAATTGAACCCCTATAATAAAGTTTTTTATTGCCTTAAAAATACCTCTTCTTCCATAATATTCTAGCCAACCTTGATCTCCCTTTTTATAATATAATTTTCCTATATATATAAATATAGGTCTAATTCTATACAACGAAACCAAAGGTAGATTTCATATTTGACCTAGAAATATTCTCATTTTATAAAAATTTAAAATTTTGGAATAATAAAAATAGTAAAACCTATTTATTAAGTACCCTAATCAACCACCTATAAAAATTACTAATAAAGTAAAATTTTTTATTCAAAAAGGCAAAAGAATAAAATATGGCGTTATAATAATAATTCATCTTATTAATCTTCCTATAAAAATAACCATAAAAATTAAACCTAATATTCTTTTTAATATAATTATATTATTATTATCATTTATATAATTTAATGAATTAAAATTTCTATCTCCATAAAAAATATAAAAAGATACTCGTAAGGAATAAGAAATAGTTAACCCAATAGATAAATAAAATATTAAATAAATAAAAATATTAGTAATATTTAAAGAAAATACCTCAATAATTAAATCTTTAGAATAAAACCCAGATATAAAAGGCAAGCCACATAAAGCAAAATTACTGATATTTAAACAAATACATGTAAAAGGTATAAAATTAATTAATCTCCCCATATAACGAATATCCTGACATCTAGAAAAATTATGAATAATTGCTCCAGCACATATAAATAATAAAGCCTTAAATAAAGCATGAATCAATAAATGAAAAAAAGCTAAATCTCTCCCCCCAATACATAAAACAGTAATTATTATTCCTAATTGACTTAAAGTAGATAGCGCAATAATTTTTTTTAAATCATACTCAAAATTTGCACAAATACCTGCTATAAATATTGTAGTCAAAGAAATAATTAATAAACTTTTATATATATATAATGAAAATGCTGGAGAAAATCGAATTAGTAAATAAACCCCAGCAGTAACTAAAGTAGATGAATGTACTAAAGAAGAAACAGGAGTTGGAGCAGCTATTGCCGCTGGCAATCAAGAAGAAAAAGGAACTTGAGCACTCTTAGTTATAGAAGCCAAAATTACAAATAATAGTAATATTTTTATAATATAATCACTTTTATATATATCAAAATAAAATATAAAATTTCAACCTGAAAATGAAGATGAAAGAGCAATCCTTATTAATAATGCTGCATCCCCCACTCGATTTGATAACGCTGTTAATATCCCCGCATTAAATGACTTTACATTCTGATAATAAATTACTAAAATATAAGAGACTAGCCCTAATATATCCCAACCTAATAAAATAGTAATAAAATTTAATCTTATAATTATGAGTATTATAGAAACTACAAATAATCTTACTAGTATAATAAAACGTTTTAGATTAGGATCCTCCCCCATATACCCTCCTATATATTTAAAAATTATAGAAGAAATGAACAAAACAAACCCTATGAATATTATAGAAACTCAATCTAAGTATATTATATAAATAATATCTAAAGAATTAAAATTAATAAATAGATATTCTATATAAACTTTTATATCAAAATATACTAAATAAATTCTTATAAAAAAACTAATTATTGAAAATAATAAAAAAATTCAAAAATTTACATTACAAAAAATAATAATTGTCTAAAATGAAAAGATCATATTTTTAATTCCACAAATTAAAGTTTTAATAAACTATTTAAACAAATTCATATAAAAAGTATATCAGATAATAAAAATAATAGGTTCAAAGGTACCCAATGTAAAAATAATAATAAAAACTCACGAGAAGAAACTATTTGATAGGAATAAATTCCAGAATAAAATTTACCATGTTGAGTAAATGAGTATAAAAACAAAGAATAAACAGCTCTATAAATAGCTAAAAAAAATAAAATAAATATAGTATATTTATTAAAAAAAATTAAAGAATTTATTAATAAAATTTCTCCTATTAAATTTAAAGAAGGAGGGGCCGCCATATTAGAAGAACAAAGTAAAAACCATCATAAAGATAAATTAGGTAATATATTTAGAAACCCTTTATTTAAAAATAATCTTCGTCTAAAAGTACGTTCATACAATATATTAGCTAAACAAAATAACCCTGAAGAACTTAGCCCATGAGCTATTATTAAAATTAAACCTCCTCAAAATCCTCATAAATTTAAGGTTAAAATTCCTCTTAAAACTAATCTTATATGAGATACCGATGAGTAAGCAATCAATAATTTTATATCTCTCTGACGTAAACATATTAAAGAGATATATACCCCTCCAATTAAAGAAATTAATATAAAAATAATATTAAAATGTGTGCCTCTTATTAAAAATAATTTTATAAATCGAAGTAAACCATACCCCCCTAATTTTAATATAACCCCTGCTAAAACTATAGAACCTGAAATTGGAGCTTCTACATGAGCTTTAGGAAGTCACAAATGAATAAAAAATATAGGAATTTTAACAAAAAAAATTATATTTATACATAAATACATTAATAAATTTAAATCTAAATTTACTAAAAAATAAAATTCTAAACTAGAAAATTTTATATTTAAATAAAATAAAACAAGCATAACTGGTAAAGAAACTAATAAAGTATAAAATAATAAGTAAACCCCTGCTTGAATTCGCTCAGGCTGATTCCCTCAACCTAAAATTAAAATAAAAATAGGAATCAATCTAATTTCAAAAAATAAGTAAAAAATAAATATATTTAAAGTACTAAAAGTAATAATTAATCTTAATACTAATAATAAAATATTTAAAATAAATAAATTACTAAATAAATTTTGTTTATAGATTAATTCTCTTGCTAAAATTATTAAAAAACAAATTCATACTCTTAAACAAATTAAAGAATAAGAAAGTAAATCAATTCTTAAAAAATAAGATAAATAAATAAATTCATTTACAAAACTTACTATACTTATTATTATTATTATTAAAAATAAAAATATATAAGAAAAAAATCAAAGATTAGCAACAGAAACTAAAAAAATTAAAGATAAAAATATAAATAAAACTATTATCATAAATTATCATAGGATATAATTATATCTGAGCCATAAGTTCGAATTAATATTACTAATAAAGAAAGCCCCAATGAACTCTCACAAACTCTCAAAGTTAAATAAAACAAAGAAATAAAATATTCAAAATTTAATTGTTTACAATAAAAAAATAAAAAAACATATAAAGAAGCTACTAAAAATTCTAATCTAATTAATATTAATAAAAAATGTTTATATTTCAAGACATAAACAAAAATCCCAGAAATAAATAAAGCAATTAAAGAATACATATATAACGGTATTATCATTTAGTTTTAATAGTTTAAAAAAAAACATTGATTTTGTAAATCAATAATAAGAATCCTTCTTTTAAAACTTCAGAATAAAAAACTTTTTATCTATAATCTCCAAAATTATTATTTTTATAAACTATATTCTGATATTTTATATATATATTCATTAAACTGATTAATAGCTATTTTATTTATTTATATAAAACACCCTTTAACCCTTGGAGTTATTCTATTAATACAAATAATTTTAATAGGTTTATCCTCTGGATTATTATATTATAATTTTTGATTCTGTTATATTATTTTCTTAGTAATAATTAGAGGTTTAATAATTATATTTATTTATATAACAAGAATTGCATCTAATGAAAAATTTAAAATACCAAAAATAATTAATATACTAATATTATTTTCTATTATTATAATAATATTAATTTTTATTATTATAATAGATACTTATTATTTTAATAATAATAGAGTATCTTCATTAAACCAATCATACATTATTTTATATAATAATTTATCTATAAATAAATATTACAACTTTCCTCATTTTTACTTAACAATCTCACTAATATTATACCTACTTTTAACTTTAATTGTTATTGTTAAAATTACAGAAATCTTTAAAGGACCCTTACGACAAAAATAAAATGATAAAACTCATCAAAAATTCACCTATTATTATAATAATTGATAAATCTTTAATTAAACTTCCCACACCCAGAAATATTTCAGCTATATGAAACTTTGGTAGACTACTAGGACTCTGTTTATTGCTCCAAATTTTAACAGGATTATTTTTAGCTATACATTACTGCCCTGACATCAAAAGAGCTTTTAATAGAGTAGCTCATATTTGTCGTAATGTAAACTACGGGTGGTTACTTCGAACTCTCCATGCTAATGGAGCCTCATTTTTCTTTATTTGTTTATTTATACATATTGGACGAGGTATTTACTATGAATCATTTCTACTAGTAGAAACTTGAATAATCGGAACCACTATTTTTTTTTTTACTATAGCAACGGCTTTTCTAGGATATGTCCTACCCTGAGGTCAAATATCATTTTGAGGAGCTACTGTAATTACTAATATAATCTCTGCTATCCCCTATCTTGGAAATATGATTGTTCAATGAATTTGAGGGGGATTTGCAGTTGATAATGCAACCTTAAATCGATTCTTTACATTTCATTTCATTTTACCTTTTATTTTAATAGCCCTAGTAATTATTCATTTAATACTATTACACCAAACAGGATCTAATAACCCTCTAGGTACAACTAGAAAAATAGATATAATCTATTTTCATCCTTATTTTACTTTAAAAGATTTAATCGGAATAGTAATTTTAATAAGAAGATTAATCATTTTAACTCTTAAATCTCCTTATTTACTTGGAGATCCTGATAATTTTATTCCTGCTAACCCAATAATTACTCCTATCCATATTCAACCAGAATGATATTTTTTATTTGCTTATGCAATTTTACGATCTATTCCTAATAAATTAGGAGGTGTTTTAGCCTTAGTAATATCAATCGCTATTCTTTATACCCTACCTTTCTTAAATAATAAAAAAATTCAAGGTACACAATTCTACCCTATAAATAAATTTATATTTTGAAGATTTATTTCTACTTTCATTTTACTAACTTGAATTGGAGCTCGTCCCGTAGAATACCCTTATATTGAAATAGGACAAACTCTAACTATTTTATATTTCCTATATTTTTTAATTAATTGATTCTTAAGAAAATTTTGAGACTGAATAATTTTTAAATACTAAAGTTAATGAACTTGTATAAGTGTATATTTTGAAAATATAAAAAAGAAATAAAAACTTTCTATTAACTTTTCCTCTTTCTGAAATTAAAAATAATAACATCGTATATACTATTATATAATAAATAATTTTAGCAAGAAAATTGCTGAATTAATAAAATTGAAAAATATAACTATATAGCTACAAAAATATTATCTAACCTTAAATACTATTAATATAACAATTCTAAAATATAATAATAATATATTTAAAGAAAAAGGTAAATACCTTTTTCATGCTAAATTTATTAATTTATCATACCGGTAACGAGGTATTGTGCCTCGAACTCAAACCCATATAAATAAAATAAATATTAATTTTACATAAAATAAAATATTTACTATATCTGCACCTAAAAAAAATAGAGTACTTACTAATCCTATAAATAAAATAGAAGTATACTCCGCTAAAAAAATCAAAGCAAAAAGACCACTTCTATACTCCACATTAAACCCTGAAACTAACTCAGATTCTCCTTCCGCAAAATCAAAAGGAGATCGATTAGTTTCAGCTAATAAAGAAATAATAATTATCAATCTTAAAGGAAGCAATATAAATAAAAATCAAATGTTTTCTTGAAATTTTATTAAATCTTTAAAATCAAATCTAAAAATTAAAAATAAAAAAGATATTAAAATAAGAACTAATCTTACTTCATAAGAAATTATTTGAGCTACTGCTCGAAGACTACCTAATATTGCATAATTAGAATTAGAAGATCAACCAGATAATATTACTGTATACACCCCCAACCTCGAAATTCTTAACATAAATAATACAGAAAAATGAAATATCAAATTTATCGTAAAAAAAGGAATACACATTCATAAAAATAAAGCAAATATAAAATTTATAATAGGAGAAATATAAAATAAAACCAAATTAGATATTAAAGAAAATCTTTGTTCTTTAGAAAATAATTTAATAGCGTCGCTAAATGGCTGTAAAAGACCAATTACACCTACTTTATTTGGTCCCTTCCGAATATGAATATACCCTAAAATTTTACGTTCTAATAAAGTGAAAAATGCCACTCTAATTAATACTCTTACTAATAAAATAATACATAAAAATAAAGTAATAATTAAATCTTTCAACAAGTATTATTTGTAATAAATTACATAAAAAGATCCTAAATCTATTGCACTATTCTGCCAAAATAACTAATATTACTCTTATAATAAATTTATAAAATTAATATCTGGTCCTTTCGTACTAAAATATTATCTTTTATAGAGATAGAAACCAACCTGGCTCACGCCGGTCTAAACTCAGATCATGTAAAATTTTAAAGGTCGAACAGACCTAATTCATTTAGCTTCTACACCAAACTTATATTTTAATCCAACATCGAGGTCGCAATCTTTTCTTTCAATAAGAACTCTAAAAAAAAATAACGCTGTTATCCCTAAGGTAATTTATTCTTTTAATCTTAAAAATAAGGATCAATTATTCATATATTAATGTAAAAATAAAAAAAAAGTTTTATTAATTTTTAAATCACCCCAATTAAATATATTTAATAATTAAATTTTTAACTACTAAAATTTTATAACTATAAAAATATATTAAACTCTATAGGGTCTTCTCGTCTTCTATACTTATTTAAGCTTTTTTACTTAAAAATAAAATTCTAAACTTTATATAGAGACAGCTAACTTTTCATTCAACCTTTCATACAAGCTTTCAATTAAAAAACTAATGATTATGCTACCTTTGCACGGTCAAATTACCGCGGCCATTTAAAACTAATCATTGGGCAGGTCAGACTTTAAATTATACTCAAAAAGCCATGTTTTTAATAAACAGGTGAAAATTTTATTTGCCGAATTCCTTTAAATAACCTTTAAATAATATTATAAAAATATATTTTTATTATACTAATTTTATCATTATTACTAAATTTTTTTTATTAAAATTTTATTTTAAATAAAAAATATAAATTATTTAAAAATAATAATAAAATATAAATTAGTTATAAAACACAATAAAAAATAAAAACTTCTAATTCTATTTACTATAATTGAAAATATTTTAATTATATAAAATTTAAATTTAAGCTCATCCCTAAATTTATAAAATTTTATTATTATAATATTAAATATTTAATATTATAATAAATAAAAAATAAATTAATATTTTTTTCTTTAAAAACTAGATATATTTAAAAACGAAAAACATTTTATATCTATAAAATTATTAATAATATTTATTCAACAATAAAAAAAATAAATTCATAGCTCTTTTAAATTCGAGAAATCTAAATAATTAAAAATTTATAAATAAACCCTGATACACAAGGTACAAAAAATAAATTTTTCTTTTATAAAATTTTACTATTTCTTTTTCAATACTAATTAACTATAATAATAACCATTTTTTCAATAAATATAAATAAAACAAAAAATTTTTTTTAAAAACTAATAAATTTTACTAAATTTTAATAATAATTATAAAATTATCAAATTATACTAATTAAAGTAATCTTTTTAATGTAAATAAAATGCTTAACTTAAGCTTTAATCTGATTTTCTAGAAACACTTTCCAGTACTCCTACTTTGTTACGACTTATTTCACTTTAAAGTGAAAGCGACGGGCGATATGTACATATTTTAGAGCTCAAATCACTTCTTAAATTTTTAAAAGATTACATTCAAATCCAATTTCCTATTAATTATACAATTAAAACTCCAAATATAAAAATATTGTAATCCATCTCTTCTTATCTATAAACTATATCTTGACCTGAATTATTTTTATATAAAAATTATAAATATTAATAATTCATTTAAAATATTTTAACCTACGGCGATATACAAACTTAAAAAATAAGTAATTAAACTCGTGGAATATCAATTACAGGACAGATTCCTCTGAATAGACTAAAATACCGCCAAAAGATTTAATTTTCAAGAAATACTAATACTAATTTAGTAATTAAAAATACATTTTTATAATAGGGTATCTAATCCTAGTTTTAAATAAAATTTCCTAGCTTTATTAAAAAATATAAAATTATCTAAATTTAAAATTTCACCTAATAAATCTATTTATTAATCCAAATCACTAATTATTAATTTTAATTAACTACTACTAAATAAATTTTACTATATAATTTGTATAACCGCAACTGCTGGCACAAATTTAGTTTATATTAAAAACAATCACTATCTCTTAATCTCTTAAATAAATAAAATTATTTATTGCAAATATACTATATACTTAATTATTTAAATACTATTTAATTAAAACTAAAATTTACATTTAAAATAAAGTTTTATAAAATTTTAAAGTCAACTCACTTTAAAAAAATTACCTTAAAATAACATCTATCCTTTTAAATAAAACCTAAAGACTTAGAAAAATTTTTATAATAAAAGTTTTATACGTACTAAAAATAATTAACTAAAAATTAGTCATATTTAAAAGCATATAAAAATTAATAGATTGATAAAAATAAAGACTTGGAAAAATTTTTATAATATAAGTTTTATAAGCACTAAAAAATCTAAAATTTAAGAATAATTTAAAATATAATATAAAAATTAATAGATTGATAAAATAAAAATAAAGATTTAGAAAAATTTTTATAATAAAAGTTTTATATGTACTAAAAATAATTAACTAAAAATTAGTCATATTTAAAAGCATATAAAAATTAATAGATTGATAAAAATAAAGACTTGGAAAAATTTTTATAATATAAGTTTTATACACACTAAAAAATCTAAAATTTAAGAATAATTTAAAAGCATATGAAAATTGCTAGATTGATAAAAATAAAGACAGAAAAATTTTTATAATATAAGTTTTATATACATTAAAAATCTAGAATTTAAGAATAATTTAAAATATATGAAAATTGCTAGATTGATAAAATAAAAATAAAGACAAAAAAATTTTTATAATAAAAGTTTTATATGTACTAAAAATAATTAACTAAAATTTAGTCATATTTAAAAGCATATAAAAATTAATAGATTAAATAAAATAAAAATAAAGACAAAAAAATTTTATAGTAAAAATTTTACATATACTAAAAATAATTAACTAAAAATTAATCATATTTAAAGACATGTAAAAATTAATAAATTGATAAAAACTAAGAATTGCTGAATTAGTAAAATTGAARAGTTGAAGTGAAAAATATGAAAATTGCTAGATTGATAAAATTTTRCTAAGAATTGCTGAATTAGTAAAATTGAARAGTTGAAGTGAAAAATATGAAAATTGCTAGATTGATAAAATTTTRCTAAGAATTGCTGAATTAGTAAAATTGAARAGTTGAAGTGAAAAATATGAAAATTGCTAGATTGATAAAATTTTRCTAAGAATTGCTGAATTAGTAAAATTGAARAGTTGAAGTGAAAAATATGAAAATTGCTAGATTGATAAAATTTTRCTAAGAATTGCTGAATTAGTAAAATTGAARAGTTGAAGTGAAAAATATGAAAATTGCTAGATTGATAAAATTTTRCTAAGAATTGCTGAATTAGTAAAATTGAARAGTTGAAGTGAAAAATATGAAAATTGCTAGATTGATAAAATTTTRCTAAGAATTGCTGAATTAGTAAAATTGAAGAGTTGAAGTGAAAAATATGAAAATTGCTAGATTGATAAAATTTTRCTAAGAATTGCTGAATTAGTAAAATTGAAAAGTTGAAGTGAAAAATATGAAAATTGCTAGATTGATAAAATTTTRCTAAGAATTGCTGAATTAGTAAAATTGAAGAGTTGAAGTGAAAAATATGAAAATTGCTAGATTGATAAAATTTTGCTAAGAATTGCTGAATTAGTAAAATTGAAGAGTTGAAGTGAAAAATATGAAAATTGCTAGATTGATAAAATTTTGCTAAGAATTGCTGAATTAGTAAAATTGAAAAGTTGAAGTGAAAAATATGAAAATTGCTAGATTGATAAAATTTTACTAAGAATTGCTGAATTAGTAAAATTGAAGAGTTGAAGTGAAAAATATGAAAATTGCTAGATTGATAAAATAAAATTAAAGACTTAGAAAAATTTTTATATGTAAACTAAAAATCTAAAATTTAAAAATAATTTAAAATATAATATGAAAATTGCTAGATTGATAAAATAAAAATAAAGACTTAGAAAACCTTTTATAACAAAAGTTTTATATGTACTAAAAATAATTAACTAAAAATTAACTATGTACAAAAGCATATAAAAATTAATAAATTAAATAAAATAAAAATAAAGACTTAGAAAATTTTTATAATATAAGTTTACATGTACTAAAAATAATTAACTAAAAATTAGCCATATTTTAAAGTAAATATAAATTAACAAAATAAAAAATAAAAATTTTATTACAAGTCTTATATATACTAAAAATAATTAACTAAAAATTAATCATATTTTAAAGGCATATGAAAATTGCTAGATTGATAAAAATAAAAACTTAGAAAAAATTTTTATATACATTAAAAAATCTAAAATTTAGAAATACTTTAAAATATAATATAAAAATTAATAGATTGATAAAATAAAAATAAAGACTTAGAAAACCTTTTATAACAAAAGTTTTATATGTACTAAAAATAATTAACTAAAAATTAACTATGTACAAAAGCATATAAAAATTAATAAATTAAATAAAATAAAAATAAAGACTTAGAAAATTTTTATAATATAAGTTTACATGTACTAAAAATAATTAACTAAAAATTAGCCATATTTTAAAGTAAATATAAATTAACAAAATAAAAAATAAAAATTTTATTACAAGTCTTATATATACTAAAAATAATTAACTAAAAATTAATCATATTTTAAAATAAATATGAAAATTACTAGATTGATAAAATTTTACTAAGAATTGCTGAATTAGTAAAATTGAAGAGTTGAAGTGAAAAATATAAAAATAATAAACCAAAAACTTTTAATTAATTTTACCTTAAAAGTAAATAAAAATTACCCTAATAGTCAAGATATACTGAAAACCCCCCCCCCAATCAAAAAATATTTTAAATTAAAAATTAATAATTACTGAATTAGTAAAATTTTAATTAATTTTACCTTAAAAATAAATAAAAATTATCCTAATAATTTTAAGATCCTAAAAATTTTTATCAATTATAAAATATTTTAAGTGAAAATTGCTAGATTGATAAAATTTTGCTAAGAATTGCTGAATTAGTAAAATTTTAATGTTATAAATTAATTTTTTTAAAAAAAACTTTTTTATTAATTCTA